GTTAATGTAGCTTAAATAAAGCAAAGCACTGAAAATGCTTAGATGGATATTTTATATCCCATAAACACTTTAAAGGTTTGGTCCCAGCCTTCCTATTATCTGTTAGTAAAATTACACATGCAAGTCTCCGCCCTCCTGTGAGAATACCCTTATAATCTAAAAGATTTTAAGGAGTTGGTATCAAGCACACTTTAAATAAAAGTAGCTCATAACACCTTGCTCAGCCACACCCCCACGGGAAACAGCAGTGATAAAAATTAGGCTATAAACGAAAGTTTGACCTAGTTATACTATATTAGGGTTGGTAAATTTCGTGCCAGCCACCGCGGTCATACGATTAACCCAAGTTAATAAGCACCGGCGTAAAGCGTGTTAAAGGAAAAATTATAAATAAAGTTAAGACTTAACTAGGCTGTAGAAAGCATTAGTTAAAAGAAAATCAAATTACTAAAGTAACTTTATTATATCTCATACACGATAGCTAAGAACCAAACTGGGATTAGATACCCCACTATGCTTAGCCCTAAACCAAAACAATTTAATAACAAGACTGTTCGCCAGAGTACTACTAGCAATAGCTTAAAACTCAAAGGACTTGGCGGTGCTTTATATCCATCTAGAGGAGCCTGTTCTATAATCGATACACCCCGATAAACCTCACCACTTCTTGCTAATTCCGCCTATATACCGCCATCTTCAGCAAACCCTTAAAAGGCATAGTAAGTAAGCCAAAATATTTTACATAAAAACGTTAGGTCAAGGTGTAGCTTATGAAGTGGGAAGAAATGGGCTACATTTTCTATATAATAGAATAACCACTTATAAACGAAAGTCTTTATGAAACTAAAGACCAAAGGAGGATTTAGTAGTAAGTTAAGAATAGAGCGCTTGACTGAATAAGGCCATGAAGCACGCACACACCGCCCGTCACCCTCTTCAAGTATAAAAACTAAATAATATCTAATTACTAGTTAACATATATTAGAAGAGATAAGTCGTAACAAGGTAAGCATACTGGAAAGTGTGCTTGGATGAATCAAAATGTAGCTTAATCAAAGCACCTGACTTACACTCAGGAGATTTCATATTATATGACCATTTTGAACAATAGCTAGCCCACAAAATAAACCTTAAGTTAAAATTTTAAACTCAAATAAATAAAAACATTTAACTAGCATTAAAGTATAGGAGATAGAAATAATTTTATCGGCGCAATAGAGAGTTAGTACCGTAAGGGAACGAGTGAAAGAAATTTATTAAAGTATAATACAGCAAAGATTACCCCTTGTACCTTTTGCATAATGCCTTAACTAGAATAACCTTAGCAAAGAGTACTTTAGTTAAACATCCCGAAACCAGACGAGCTATTCATGAACAGCTGCCAGAGCCAACTCATCTATGTGGCAAAATAGTGAGAAGATTTATGAATAGCGGTGATATGCCTATCGAGCCTGGTGATAGCTGGTTATCCAGATAAGAATTTAAGTTCAACTTTAAGCTTACCTAATAAATATAAAATTTTAATGTAAACTTAAATGTTAATCTGCAGAGGTACAGCTCTGCAGAATAAGACTACAACCTTAATTAGTGAGTAACCTTATTTTATAACCATAGTTGGCCTAAAAGCAGCCACCAATTAAGAAAGCGTTCAAGCTCAACAATCAAATTTATATTTAATTCAAAAAATAATATTAACTCCTAATCTAGATACTGGATTATTCTACTTACCTGTAGAAGTAATACTGTTAATATGAGTAACAAGATTATATATCTCCATACACACGTGTATATCAGCCCGAATCCCAACTGATAATTAACAATTAGACAAATCCATATATCTAATTAATAATTTACCACCACATTGTTAATCCAACACCGGAGTGTAATACGGAAAGATTAAAAAAAGTAAAAGGAACTCGGCAAACCTAAACCCCGCCTGTTTACCAAAAACATCACCTCTAGCATTACCAATATTAGAGGCACTGCCTGCCCAGTGACATTAGTTTAACGGCCGCGGTATCCTGACCGTGCAAAGGTAGCATAATCATTTGTTCCTTAATTAGGGACTTGTATGAATGGCCCCACGAGGGTTTAACTGTCTCTTACTTTTAATCAGTGAAATTGACCTCCCCGTGAAGAGGCGGGGATAAAAAAATAAGACGAGAAGACCCTATGGAGCTTAAATTAAAGTGTCCAACAAAATTTTAACTTAATCCAATAGGAATAACTATATTTTAACTGGACAACAGATTTTGGTTGGGGTGACCTCGGAGTATAACAAAACCTCCGAGCGATTTTAATCAAGACTAACCCGTCAAGGTAATATATCTATTGATCCAATCATATTGATCAACGAAACAAGTTACCCTAGGGATAACAGCGCAATCCTATTTGAGAGTTCATATCGACAATAGGGTTTACGACCTCGATGTTGGATCAGGACACCCAAATGGTGCAGCAGCTATTAAAGGTTCGTTTGTTCAACGATTAAAGTCCTACGTGATCTGAGTTCAGACCGGAGAAATCCAGGTCGGTTTCTATCTATTAAATATTTCTCCCAGTACGAAAGGACAAGAGAAATGAAGCCTACTCAAAAGAGCGCTTCCATAGATTAACAGATGATACAATCTTAATCTGAATAACTACCTATTAATATCTAATCCTAGATCAGGATTCGTTAGAGTGGCAGAGCCCGGTAATTGCATAAAACTTAAACCTTTATTTTCAGAGGTTCAATTCCTCTCTCTAACAACATGTTTATAATTAACCTCCTAATCCTAATCGTTCCTGTACTACTAGCAGTAGCCTTCCTAACTTTAGTTGAACGAAAAATTTTAGGATATATACAAATACGAAAAGGACCCAACATTGTAGGACCATACGGCCTCCTTCAACCTATTGCCGATGCCGTAAAACTTTTCATTAAAGAACCTTTACGCCCATTAACATCTTCACTATCTATATTTATCGCTGCACCCATCCTCGCACTCACATTGGCCTTAACTATATGACTCCCTCTCCCTATACCTTATTCACTTATTAATATAAATCTTGGTATTCTATTTCTCCTCGCAGTCTCTAGCCTATCGGTTTATTCCATTTTATGGTCTGGATGATCATCTAACTCAAAATATGCACTCATTGGTGCACTACGAGCAGTAGCCCAAACAATTTCATATGAAGTTACCCTTGCCATTATTCTTTTATCAGTCTTATTAATAAGCGGCTCATATTCCTTAGGAAATTTAATTATTACACAAGAACATGCATGATTACTATTTGCATCCTGACCTCTAGCTATAATATGATTCATCTCTACTTTGGCAGAAACTAATCGCGCACCCTTTGACCTTACAGAAGGGGAATCAGAATTAGTTTCAGGCTTTAATGTTGAATATGCTGCAGGTCCATTTGCATTATTTTTCCTAGCTGAATATGCCAATATTATTATAATAAATACTTTAACTACAATTCTCTTCTTAGGCGCCTTCCATAATCCTCACTGACCTGAATTATATTCAACTAATCTCATAGCAAAAGCAATCCTATTAACATCTTCATTTCTATGAGTACGTGCTTCATATCCTCGATTCCGTTATGACCAACTTATACACCTATTATGAAAAAATTTTCTCCCCTTAACACTGGCCCTTTGCATATGATATGTAGCATTCCCAATTTTTTCCTCAAGTATCCCCCCGCAACTTTAAGAAATATGTCTGATAAAAGAGTTACTTTGATAGAGTAAATTATAGAGGTTTAAATCCTCTTATTTCTAGAATTATAGGAATTGAACCTACCCTTGAGAAATCAAAAATCTCCGTGCTACCATTCTACACCAAGTTCTAGTAAGGTAAGCTAATTAAAGCTATCGGGCCCATACCCCGAAAATGTCGGTTAATACCTTCCCCTACTAATTAATCCTATAATTTTTATTATTCTCCTAACAACTGTCGTATTAGGTACATCTATTGTAGTAACAAGTTCACATTGATTTATAACCTGACTAGGCTTTGAAATAAACATAATAGCCATTGTACCAGTACTTATAAAAAAATATTCACCCCGATCAATGGAAGCTGCGACCAAATATTTCTTAACCCAAGCTACAGCATCCATAATTCTCATATTAGCGATTATTATTAACCTAATACATTCCGGGCAATGAACAATTACAAATATAGAAAATTATATCGCCTCTATACTTATTACTATTGCCCTAACAATAAAATTAGGCCTAGCCCCCTTCCATTTTTGAGTTCCTGAAGTAACCCAAGGAGTACCTTTACTTTCTGGTTTAATTCTGTTAACATGACAAAAAATTGCCCCTTTATCCCTTTTTTACCAAATTTATTCATCAGTAAATATAAATATTCTACTATTAATGTCCTTATTATCTATTATAATTGGAGGCTGAGGAGGCCTTAACCAAACACAACTACGCAAAATCATAGCCTACTCATCTATTGCCCATATAGGTTGAATAATAATAATTATAATTTATAATCCTAACCTCTCCCTTCTAAATTTACTTATTTATATTCTTATAACCTCCTCAATATTTATACTACTAATTTTTTCCTCATCTACCTCCACCTTGTCATTATCCCTCACCTGAAATAAAATCCCTATTATCACAATTATATCTTTAGTTACTCTCCTATCCTTAGGGGGCCTCCCACCCCTAACAGGATTTATACCAAAATGAATAATTATTCAAGAGTTAACAAAAAATAATAGCGTAATTTTACCCACCTTAATAGCAATTCTAGCACTGCTTAATTTATTCTTCTACATACGCCTTACATATTCAACTGCCTTAACAATATTCCCCACAATAAACAACACTAAATTCATATGACAATTTCAAAACATAAATATTTTATTAATTATATTACCACTAGTAACAATCTCAACCCTTGCCCTACCTTTAACCCCAATACTTATTTTATTAAATTAGAAGTTTAGGTTAAGTAGACCAAGAGCCTTCAAAGCTCTAAGTAAGTAAATTTTACTTAACTTCTGAATATAAGGATTGCAAGATTCTATCTTACATCAATTGAATGCAAATCAAACACTTTCATTAAGCTAAATCCTTCCTAGATTGGAGGGCTATAATCCCCCGAACTTTTAGTTAACAGCTAAATACCCTAAACAACTGGCTTCAATCTACTTCTCCCGCCTTGAAAGAAAAAAGTAGGCGGGAGAAGCCCCGGCAGAATTGAAGCTGCTTCTTTGAATTTGCAATTCAATATGACTTTTCACCACAGGACTATCTATTGGTAAAAAAAGGATTTACACCTTTGTCTTTAGATTTACAGTCTAATGCTTACCTCAGCCATTTTACCCTTACCTATGTTCATAACTCGCTGACTTTTCTCTACTAACCACAAAGACATTGGCACATTATATATAGTTTTCGGTGCTTGAGCTGGTATAGCCGGTACAGCCTTAAGCATTTTGATCCGAGCTGAACTTGGCCAACCAGGCGCTTTACTTGGTGATGATCAAATTTATAATGTTATCGTAACTGCTCATGCGTTTATTATAATTTTCTTCATAGTAATACCAGTTATAATAGGCGGCTTTGGTAATTGATTAATTCCATTAATAATTGGTGCCCCCGATATGGCTTTCCCTCGAATAAATAATATAAGCTTCTGACTCCTTCCCCCCTCTTTCCTATTATTATTAGCTTCCTCCACTGTTGAAGCCGGAGCCGGAACAGGCTGAACTGTCTACCCCCCTTTAGCCGGAAATCTAGCCCACGCAGGGGCCTCAGTTGACTTAGCTATTTTTTCTTTACACTTAGCAGGTGTATCCTCAATCCTTGGTTCAATTAATTTCATTACAACAATTATTAATATAAAAACCCCTGCCCTATCACAATACCAAACTCCTTTATTCGTTTGATCCGTCTTAATTACTGCTGTATTACTTCTTTTATCATTGCCAGTCTTGGCGGCAGGAATCACTATATTATTGACAGATCGAAATTTAAACACCACTTTCTTTGATCCTGCAGGAGGAGGGGATCCTATTCTCTACCAGCATTTATTCTGATTTTTTGGTCATCCAGAAGTTTATATTCTTATTCTCCCTGGTTTTGGGATTATTTCACATGTAGTCACTTATTATTCAGGGAAAAAAGAACCCTTTGGTTATATGGGTATAGTCTGAGCAATAATATCTATTGGCTTTTTAGGCTTTATCGTATGAGCCCATCATATATTTACTGTCGGCTTAGATGTTGACACACGTGCCTACTTTACATCCGCAACTATAATCATCGCTATTCCTACTGGAGTAAAAGTATTTAGTTGACTAGCAACTCTTCATGGAGGAAATATTAAATGATCGCCCGCTATATTATGGGCCTTAGGTTTTATTTTTCTTTTTACTGTTGGTGGATTAACTGGTATTGTCTTAGCTAATTCATCTCTAGATATTGTATTACATGATACATATTATGTAGTTGCCCATTTCCACTATGTATTATCTATAGGGGCTGTATTTGCAATTATTGCTGGCTTTGTCCATTGATTCCCCTTATTCACAGGTTATTCCCTCAGCTCAACTTGGGCAAAAATTCATTTCGCCATTATATTTATTGGTGTAAACATAACATTTTTTCCTCAACACTTCCTAGGTTTATCCGGAATACCTCGACGATACTCCGATTACCCAGATGCCTATACAACCTGAAATACTGTTTCATCTATAGGGTCTTTTATTTCGCTAACGGCTGTTATCATTATAGTATTTATAATCTGAGAAGCATTCGCGTCAAAACGAGAAGTTTGCTCAGTCGAATTAACTTCAACAAATATTGAATGAATATATGGGTGTCCTCCACCTTATCACACTTTTGAGGAGCCTGTTTATGTTAATGCTAAATAATTAAGAAAGGAAGGAATCGAACCCCCTAAAATTGGTTTCAAGCCAACTTCATAACCCTTATGTCTTTCTCAATGAGATATTAGTATAACAATACATAACTTTGTCAAGGTTAAGTTACAGGCGAAAACCCTGTATATCTCTATGGCATATCCATTCCAAATAGGCTTACAAGATGCCACGTCACCTATTATAGAAGAATTAATAAATTTTCATGATCATGCATTAATAATTGTATTCCTAATTAGCTCCTTAGTTCTATACGTAATTTCTGCTATATTAACTACTAAACTTACTCATACTAGTACAATGGATGCTCAAGCAGTAGAAACAATCTGAACTATCCTACCTGCCATTATCTTAATCATAATTGCATTACCCTCTCTACGTATTCTTTATATAATGGATGAAATTAATAATCCTACTTTAACCATTAAAACAGTAGGCCATCAATGATACTGGAGTTATGAATACACCGATTATGATGAGCTAAATTTTGACTCTTATATAATTCCTACTTCCGAATTAAAACCTGGTGACCTTCGCCTGCTTGAAGTAGACAACCGCGCAGTTTTACCAATAGAAATAACAATTCGCGTTTTAGTAACATCTGAAGATGTTCTTCATTCATGAGCAGTCCCATCTCTAGGTCTTAAAACGGACGCTATCCCTGGCCGTCTAAATCAAACTACTCTTTTAGCAACTCGTCCAGGATTATATTACGGACAATGCTCTGAAATCTGTGGTTCCAACCACACTTTTATGCCTATTGTCCTCGAGCTTGTTCCACTAAAAACTTTCGAAAAATGATCCTCATCAATAATCTAATTTCATTGAGAAGCTATAGTAGCGTTAACCTTTTAAGTTAAAGAATGAGAACTTAAATTTCTCCTTAATGAAATGCCACAACTCGACACTTCAACATGATTTATCACAATTATCTCTATACTCTTAACACTATTTATTTCATTTCAACTAAAAATTTCAAAATTTATATATCCTAATACTCCTGAACCTAAATCATTAAAAACCTTACAACAAAACACCCCTTGAGAAACTAAATGAACGAAAATCTATTCGCCTCTTTCGCTACCCCAACAATAATAGGCCTTCCTATTGTTATTTTAATTATTTTATTTCCTAGTATTTTATTCCCTACCCCTAACCGACTTATTACAAATCGATTAACTGCTCTCCAACAATGATTTATCCAACTAGTATCTAAACAAATAATAATAATTCATAATCAAAAAGGACAGACATGAACACTCATATTAATATCTCTAATTTTATTTATTGGTTCAACAAATCTACTAGGGCTATTACCTCATTCTTTTACCCCTACCACACAACTCTCTATAAACCTCGGTATAGCAATTCCCCTATGAGCTGGAGCAGTAATTACCGGTTTCCGATATAAAACCAAAGCCTCATTAGCCCATTTCTTACCTCAAGGAACTCCTCTTCCATTAATTCCTATACTCATTATCATCGAAACAATTAGTTTATTTATTCAACCCATAGCATTAGCTGTTCGACTTACAGCTAATATTACAGCAGGACATCTTCTCATTCACTTAATTGGAGGCGCTACATTAGTGCTATTAAGTATTAGTCCAGTCACCGCACTCATCACATTTATTATTTTAATAATACTAACTATTCTTGAATTTGCAGTTGCCCTAATTCAAGCTTATGTATTTACATTATTAGTTAGCCTCTATCTGCATGATAATACTTAATGACCCACCAAACTCATGCCTACCATATAGTAAATCCTAGCCCCTGACCACTAACTGGTGCTTTATCAGCTTTACTTTTAACTTCCGGCTTAGTAATATGATTTCACTTTAATTCATTTAATCTTATTATAATAGGATTATTAGGCAACACACTCACTATATATCAATGATGACGAGATGTGGTCCGAGAAGGAACCTTCCAAGGTCATCATACACCAATTGTCCAAAAAGGTCTACGATACGGAATAATTCTTTTTATTGTGTCAGAAGTATTCTTCTTTGCAGGCTTTTTCTGAGCTTTTTACCATTCAAGTTTAGTTCCTACACATGAATTAGGAGGTTATTGACCTCCTGCAGGTATTAAACCCTTAAATCCATTAGAAGTCCCTTTACTCAATACATCCGTCTTACTAGCTTCAGGTGTTTCAATTACATGAGCTCATCATAGTTTAATAGAAGGTAACCGAAAACATATAATTCAAGCTCTTCTTATTACAATTGCATTAGGAGTTTATTTCACATTATTACAAGCAGCAGAATATTATGAAGCACCTTTTACTATTTCAGATGGTATCTACGGCTCCACATTTTTTATATCTACAGGATTCCATGGGTTCCATGTAATTGTTGGCTCCACATTCTTGATAATTTGTCTCTTACGACAGCTCAATTTTCATTTTACATCAAAACATCATTTTGGCTTCGAGGCAGCAGCATGATATTGACATTTCGTAGACGTAGTCTGACTATTCTTATATGTATCAATTTATTGATGAGGCTCATACTCTCTTAGTATTAATAGTACAATTGACTTCCAATCAATTAGACTCGGTATAAGCCCGAGAGGGAGTAATTAATTTATTTCTTGCCTTATTAACAAATATTCTTTTAGCCTCATTACTTGTAACAATCGCATTCTGATTACCCCAACTAAACATTTACTCAGAAAAGGCAAGCCCTTATGAATGCGGATTTGATCCAATAGGATCCGCACGCCTTCCTTTCTCTATAAAATTTTTTCTAATCGCCATTACATTTTTATTATTTGATTTAGAAATTGCCCTTCTACTCCCCCTTCCATGAGCTTCACAAACAAATAGTTTAAATATAATAATCACTATAGCCCTAGCCCTTATTTTCTTACTTGTAATAAGCCTAGCCTATGAATGATTACATCAAGGCCTTGAATGAACCGAATATGATAATTAGTTTAATAAAAACAAATGATTTCGACTCATTAAATTATGATTAATTTCATAATTATCAAATGTCTCTAGTTTATATAAATACCGCTCTAGCATTTTCTATCTCCATATTAGGACTTTTAATATACCGAGCACATTTAATATCATCTTTATTATGCTTAGAAGGAATAATATTATCACTTTTTACTCTAGGGGCAATAACAATTCTAATTTCACATTTTACATTGGCTAACATATTACCCATTATTCTTTTAGTGTTCGCTGCATGTGAAGCAGCCGTCGGCCTGTCATTATTAATTATAGTATCAAATACTTACGGTGCTGATTTTGTCCAAAACTTAAACTTATTGCAATGCTAAAACTCATTATTCCTTCCATCATAATAATTCCCCTTACCTGAATAAGTAAAAAGAACATCTGAATTAATACTACTCTTTATAGTTTGCTAATTGCTCTAATAACTCTAAATTTATTTTATCAACCAGATAATAATGCCCTTTACTTCTCCACTACCTTTTATTCTGACTCACTCTCTACCCCTCTTCTAGCATTAACAACATGATTATTGCCATTAATAATTATTGCTAGCCAAAATCACCTAATAAACGAAACAGAAGTACGGAAAAAAACATATATTACTATATTAATTTTACTTCAAATCTTTCTTATTATAACATTCTCCGCTACAGAATTAATCCTATTCTATATTTTATTTGAAGCCACCCTTGTACCCACACTAATCTTAATCACCCGATGAGGTAATCAAACGGAACGCTTAAACGCTGGCTTATATTTTTTATTCTATACACTAATTGGTTCCCTTCCCCTATTAGTTGCCCTTGTTTATATTCAGAATTTACTAGGCACACTCAACATTTCTATTACTCATATATGAACTCAAAATATTTTAAACTCTTGATCAAATGACTTTTTATGATTAGCATGCATAATGGCATTCCTAGTAAAAATACCATTATATGGGCTTCACTTGTGGCTACCAAAGGCCCATGTTGAAGCCCCTGTTGCCGGCTCAATAGTACTAGCAGCAGTACTCCTAAAACTTGGAAGCTATGGTATAATACGCATCACAATTATACTTGATCCCCTAACAGAATTTATATTGTTCCCCTTTTTAACTTTATCCTTATGAGGCATAGTCATAACTAGCTCCATCTGCTTACGCCAAACAGACCTTAAATCTCTTATTGCTTATTCCTCCGTAAGCCATATAGCCTTAGTAATCGTAGCAATTCTTATTCAAACTCCTTGAAGTTTTATAGGGGCAACAGCCCTAATAATTGCCCATGGTTTAACTTCATCTATACTATTCTGTTTAGCCAATACTAATTATGAACGTATTCACAGCCGTACTATAATTTTAGCACGTGGTTTACAAACAGTTTTACCAATAATAGCTGCCTGATGACTCCTAGGTAGCCTTACTAATCTTGCACTACCACCAACAATTAATTTAATTGGGGAATTATTTATTATTCTTTCTTCCTTTTCCTGATCATATATTACAATATTATTAATGGGCCTAAATGTAGTAATTACAGCCCTCTATTCTCTGTACATATTAATTATAACCCAACGAGGTAAATATTCTCAGCATATCCAAACAATTAACCCATCATTTACACGAGAAAATACTCTAATAGCCTTACATATGTTACCCCTACTTCTCCTTACGTTTAATCCTAAACTCATTCTAGGACCTACATTTTGTAAATATAGTTTAACAAAAACATTAGATTGTGAATCTAATAATAGAAGTTAGTAACTTCTTATTTACCGAGAAAGTCTGCAAGAACTGCTAATTCATGCTTCCATGCTTAAACGCATGGCTTTTTCACTTTTAAAGGATAGGAGTTATCCGTTGGTCTTAGGAACCAAAAATTTGGTGCAACTCCAAATAAAAGTAATTAACTGCTTCCTAACTTTTATACTAGCCACACTATTAGTATTATTATTACCGGTAGCACTAACCTTATTCCCCACTTACAAAACTAATAAATATCCTTATTACGTAAAAATAACTATTTCCTACGCATTTTTTATTAGCCTAATTCCTACTCTTTTATTTATTAATTTCGGCCATGAAGCAATCATCTCTAACTGACACTGAATAACACTTCAAACAATTAAATTATCAATAAGTTTTAAACTAGATTATTTTTCACTTCTCTTTACACCAGTAGCTTTATTTGTTACTTGATCTATTATAGAATTTTCCATGTGATACATACACTCAGACCCTAACATTAATCGATTCTTTAAATATCTTCTTATATTTTTAATTACAATAATAATTCTAGTTACCGCTAACAATTTATTCCAACTTTTCATCGGCTGAGAAGGTGTAGGAATTATGTCATTTCTCCTAATCGGATGATGATATGGCCGTACAGACGCAAACACTGCCGCTCTTCAAGCTATTCTTTATAACCGTATTGGCGACGTCGGCTTCATTCTAGCTATAGCATGATTCATAATATATTCAAATTCTTGAGAACTACACCAAATCTTTATAACTGATACTAATTATAATAACTTACCTTTATTAGGTTTAATCCTAGCAGCCACAGGGAAATCAGCTCAATTTGGCTTGCACCCCTGATTACCCTCCGCAATAGAAGGCCCAACACCTGTCTCAGCATTACTTCACTCAAGTACTATAGTTGTCGCAGGTATTTTTCTCCTTATTCGATTTTATCCTCTAGTAGAAAATAATGACTTAGCTAAAACATTAATTTTAACACTAGGCGCATTAACAACACTATTTGCAGCTATTTGCGCGCTTACCCAAAATGATATTAAAAAAATTGTAGCCTTTTCAACATCCAGCCAACTAGGTTTAATAATAGTAACAATTGGGATTAACCAACCCCACTTAGCATTTCTCCACATCTGCACACATGCATTCTTTAAAGCCATATTATTTATATGCTCCGGCTCAATTATTCATAATCTAAACGATGAACAAGATATCCGAAAAATAGGCGGTCTATTTAAAGCTATACCATTTACCACCACATCCCTTATTATTGGTAGCCTAGCATTAACAGGCACCCCCTTCCTAACAGGCTTTTACTCAAAAGACCTAATTATCGAAACCGCTAACACGTCGTATACCAACGCCTGAGCCCTTTTAATTACACTAATTGCAACCACCCTCACAGCCGTCTACAGTACACGCATCCTATATTATGCCCTACTTGGACAGCCACGATTTAATACCTTAATCTTAATTAATGAAAATAACCCTCTCCTAATTAATCCTATTAAACGCTTATTGATCGGAAGTATTTTCGCTGGATTTTTAATTTCACTAAACCTGCCCCCAATAACAACACCACAAATAACCATACCAACATATTTAAAACTCACCGCCTTACTAATTACTCTAATAGGCTTTATCCTAGCCTTAGAACTTAGTTTATTAACACAGAACTTAAAATTACCTCCAATTAAAAATTACTATAATTTTTCAAACATGCTTGGTTATTTCCCTATTACGATACACCGCCTTATTCCATTTACCAGCTTACTAATAAGTCAAACGCTAGCCTCAATAGTTCTAGACCTAACTTGAATTGAGATATCATTACCCAAACTTATCTCTAACATTCAAAAAATCTACTCTACCGCAGTTTCTAGTCAAAAAGGACTTATTAAATCTTATTTTCTCTCTTTTATATTTACTCTTCTAATTAGCCTTACACTACTTAGTTTCCACGTGTAATTTCCATCACCACAACAATACATGTTACCAGGGATCACCCTGACACAATTACAAGCCAAAATCCATAGCTATATAAAGCCGCAATACTTATAGGCTCTTCACTAAAAAATCCAGTATCACCAGTATCATAAAGATACCAATCACCCTCTCCATGAAAATTTAATACAAATTCCAACTTAATATCTTCCTCTAATGTTGTATATAAAATTAGTAATAATTCCCCAATAGTACCTAAAATTAATGTTAAAAGAACAGTAATATTAGACGACCATACCTCAGGATATTCTTCTATAGCTATCGCTGTAGTATAACCAAACACAACCAACATTCCTCCCAAATAAATTAAAAATACCATTAACCCTAAAAATGAACCACCATAATTCAATACAATTCCACAACCAATTCCACCACTAATAATTAACCCAACACCCCCGTAAATTGGTGAAGGTTTTGAAGAAAACCCTACGAAACTAACCACAAAAATAGTGCTCAAAATAGTCACAATATATGTCATCATAATTTCCGCATGGATATAACCACGACCTATGACATGAAAAATCATCGTTGTTCTTCAACTACAGAAACCTTATGACCAACATCCGAAAAACTCACCCACTAATAAAAATTGTTAACAGTTCCTTCATTGACTTACCAGCACCTTCAAACATCTCATCATGATGAAATTTCGGCTCCTTACTAGGAATTTGCTTAATTGCACAAATCTTAACCGGATTATTTTTAGCTATACACTATACATCAGACACCATAACAGCCTTTTCCTCCGTTACACATATTTGCCGAGACGTAAACTATGGCTGACTAATCCGATATCTCCATGCTAACGGTGCCTCTATATTTTTCATTTGCTTATTCCTCCACGTAGGACGAGGCCTCTATTATGGCTCTTACATATACCTTGAAACATGAAACATTGGTGTCCTACTCTTATTCGCAGTAATAGCAACAGCCTTTATAGGTTATGTCCTCCCCTGAGGACAGATATCATTCTGAGGAGCAACAGTCATTACTAATTTACTCTCAGCTATTCCTTATATTGGCACTAATCTTGTAGAATGAATCTGAGGAGGGTTCTCTGTTGATAAAGCTACTCTAACCCGCTTTTTCGCTTTTCACTTTATCCTCCCCTTTATCGTAGCCGCACTCGCAGGAGTACACCTTTTATTTCTACACGAGACTGGCTCAAACAATCCATCCGGATTAAATTCAGACACAGACAAAATTCCTTTCCATCCTTATTATACCATTAAAGATATTCTAGGGGCACTAATTATAATCTCTACATTATCCTCTTTAGTATTGTTCTCCCCAGACATACTAGGCGACCCAGACAATTATATTCCAGCAAACCCCCTCAACACACCACCCCATATTAAACCAGAATGATATTTTCTATTTGCCTATGCAATCCTACGATCAATCCCTAACAAACTTGGAGGAGTCCTAGCACTCGTCTTATCAATCCTAATCCTAATAATTATTCCGCTCCTCCACACAGCTAAACAACGAAGCATAATATTTCGACCAATAAGCCAATGCATATTTTGAATCTTAGTAGCAGATTTATTTACACTAACCTGAATTGGAGGCCAACCAGTTGAGTACCCATTTGTGGTAATTGGCCAACTAGCCTCTGTATTTTACTTTCTAATTATCCTCTTCATCATACCTGTTACGAGCATAATTGAAAACCAACTATTAAAATGAAGAACAGAGCCTTAGTAGTATAATCAATACACTGGTCTTGTAAACCAGAAACGGAGAATTCAATCTCCCTAAGACATCAAGGAAGAAGCAATTGCCCCACCATCAGCACCCAAAGCTGATATTCTTTTAAACTATTCCTTGAATATATTATTTATTCCACAACCTAAATTACTTAACAACAACACACCTAAATATAAATTTCTACAGACCATTCTATAGGTTTTACATCCACGCACCTTTCATGTATTTATTTATATAAACATAATCATGAATTTACTAATTAACTAAAATAAAAGTCACACCTCCTCACACTATAATATATGTATATATATATATATGTATATATATATATATATATATATATATACAGATTACATTTCTATTCCGCAAATATATATATATAGCTATATATGCATAATTATGTCCAATACACCAAACACACATGTATACTATGCATTTCATTCTTGCCTCCATATACATATAAGCATGTATATATCTACTATATATATATATATACATAATTACATACAGTACATCAGACATGCTATGTATGTTGTACATTATATTCTCGTCCCCATACATATAGGCATGTACATATAATTATATATAGTACATTAGACATACTATGTATATCGTACATTACATTCTTGTCCCCATACATATAAGCATGTATATATAATTATATATAGTACATTAGACATACTATGTATATCGTACATTACATTCTTGTCCCCATACATATAAGCATGTATATATAATTATATATAGTACATTAGACATATTATGTATATCGTACATTACATTCTTGTCCCCATACATATAAGCATGTTCATATTAAGTTTAATTATACATTATACATTAATTTCTTGATCGGACATAGCACATATAGTGAGATATTTCAAGTCAACATGCGTATCATCTCCATTAGGTTATCTCTTAATAACCAACTCACGTGAAACCATCAACCCTTGCGAGACGGATCACTCTTCTCGCTCCGGGCCCATAACTCGTGGGGGTAGCTATTTCTCACACTTTAACTGACATCTGGTTCTTTCTTCAGGGCCATCTCACCTAAAATCGCCCACTCATTCCCCTTAAATAAGACATCTCGATGGACTAATGACTAATCAGCCCATGCCGACACATAACTGTGGTGTCATGCAGTTGGTATTTTTAATTTTTAGGGGGGAGAGCTTGCTATGACTCCGCTAACATTTAATTTCGCCAATGCAGTTGAAGCTGGGCTTATTCTCTATGGGGGCCGAAGTAGTTATTACTACCGTACTTATTCTCTTGATAGTGTACATATAAGTTAATGGTTCAGGACATAACGATCTAAGAAGACTATAAAATTTATTGTCTGGCTTAAGTTAATTTACTTGCTAGCATACTATTAAAAGCAGTTATTCAGTCAATGGAATCAGGACATAGTGTTTTTGTTTATTTGCTCACAGATGTGCACACGGATGTGCACACGGATGTGCACACGGATGTGCACACGGATGTGTACACGGATGTGCACACGGATGTGCACACGGATGTGCACACGGATGTGCACACGGATGTGCACACGGATGTGCACACGGATGTGCACACGGATGTGCACACGGATGTGTACACGGATGTACGCACACACGCACGCATGAAAATCCAATAGATTATCTTAACAAACCCCCTTACCCCCGTTAAGTCCCTACGCTATTATTTAATTTCTTGCCAAACCCCAAAAACAAGATTGTATAGCAGAACTTTTTAAAAATTATATATACCTGTCAATTGATAACCTTCCTTATTATTTTCTATAGAGTTATATATAAATGTATATTATTTAAATTTATATTTACAT